GATAAAGTGCCTGAATAAAGGAATACTTTGATGTAGTGTGTATGTGCGTGTCACCTTTATTTGAGACCTCCCCCGTAAGAACTAGAAGCGAGGAGACCATAAGAGTTTCAGGAAAATATAAATGATTTTCATTTTGATAGATGAAATTGTATGTTGTGTATTGGCGAAAATTACACTTCGCAGAATTAAACTGTGTCTTAAAGAGTCAAAGTCTTTTGTGCATCCCTACACTAAAGTATAGAAGCTATTGATAAAAAGAGCAGTAAGCTAAATAAAGCTTTCGGGTTCATACCCCGACCATAAAGACTCATAAAACTTTCTCTCTTGATTACCAACTCTTATAAATTTCTGTTTTCCTCTGTCTTAGGCGCTAGAACTATGATGATTTTGAGATCCAGCAGATGATTTTTATCTTGATTTAGACTAGAACTTAATCTTCTTTCTTTCATTCCCCTTATGAAAGAAAGCGATAATGTTCTATCTTCTGAATCTTCGATAAAATATTTTTTGGTCCAATCTTTGGGTTCAGTGATTCTAATAACTGGGATTGTTACGGAGTTTGCTTCAATGAGTTCACTTTGGTCTGTGGGCGAGTCATTAATTGAAGTTTTGTTTTGAGGTTCTTTAGGCCTAAGGCTCGGAGTAGCGCCTTTCCATCTTTGGTTCCCTGAACTGGTCGAAGGTCTTTCATGAGTTTGTGCAGCTGTGATTCTCACTTGACAGAAATTAGGGCCTTTTGTTTTAATGACGAAATTGAAAAGACACTTTAACGAGATTGAATTGATAGTTATTGCGTCTGTGATAGTGGGTGGAGTAGGAGGATTGAATCAAGTGTCCCTGCGCAAGATTTTAGCCTACTCTTCGATTAGACATATGGGATGGATGGTGAGAACTATTTTAGTGGGTGAAGTAATATGATTGGTGTACTTTTTGGTCTACGCATTTACTAACATTGCTGTAGTTTTGATATTTATGGGAGGAGGAGCTTATGTGGCGTCTCATTTAGGCTTGTCTTGGATAGAGGATGGTGAGTTTAAGATGTACGGTTTTTTAGGGTTGTTATCGTTAGGAGGCCTTCCTCCGTTTTTGGGGTTTTTCCCTAAGTTGGTTGTAATCCAAAATTTAATGAATTTAGGGCTGGTAAGAGTTCCTGTGTTCATAGTTGTATTTACTTTAGTAAGATTATACTATTACTTGCGGTTAGCATTTAATTCATTCTTTTTATCTGCGACCCCTGTAGGATTGAAATTGAATTTGACTGGTAGTGGAACTGCATTAAATGCGGGGTTTTCTTTGATAGTGGGGGTGTTTTCTATAGGAGCTTTGTGAGTTTGCTTGTTTGTATAAGTAAGGTTTTAAGTTAAGGGTAAACTATCAGCCTTCAAAGCTTAAAATATGCGGTTGCGTAAGCCTTAGTGCACGCTAGGGACACACCTTTAGATTTGCAGTCTAAAATCATTATGAATATAAAGCTATAGTAGAGGAGAATACTCTCATGTAAAGATTTACAGTCTTTAACTTTTTTCAGACACTGCTACTATGCAAAAGTGATTGTTTTCGACAAACCATAAAGATATTGGAACTTTATATTTCCTTTTTGGGGCGTGGTCCGGGGCTGTAGGCACATCAATAAGACTTCTGGTGCGAGCTGAGTTGGGTCAGGCCGGGTCCTTGATTGGTGATGATCAAATTTATAACGTGATGGTTACGGCTCATGCATTTGTAATAATTTTTTTTATAGTAATACCTATTATGATCGGTGGTTTCGGTAATTGACTGGTCCCCTTGATATTGTCGGCGCCTGACATGGCCTTTCCTCGTTTAAACAATATAAGTTTTTGACTTTTGCCCCCTTCATTAATGCTTTTGTTGTCAGGAGGTATAGTGGGGAGAGGAGCTGGAACGGGCTGAACTGTGTATCCCCCTCTTTCTAGAGCTATTGCACATGCAGGGGCTTCAGTCGATTTAACGATTTTCTCTCTGCATTTGGCCGGAGTTTCTTCGATTTTAGGGGCGATTAATTTTATCTCTACTGTGATTAATATACGCCCCAGAGGGTTAAGCTTAGAAAAAGTTCCGTTATTTGTATGATCTGTAGCCATCACAGCTTTGCTTCTCTTGCTTTCTTTACCCGTGTTGGCAGGGGCAATTACGATGCTTCTTACAGATCGGAACTTAAACACAACATTTTTTGATCCTGCTGGAGGGGGAGATCCGATTCTTTATCAGCACTTATTTTGGTTCTTTGGCCACCCAGAGGTTTACATTTTAATTCTTCCTGGATTTGGCATGATTTCGCATATCATTAGACACGAGAGAGGGAAAAGGGAGGCTTTTGGTGCGTTAGGGATAATTTACGCAATGATGTCCATTGGGTTGCTAGGGTTTGTGGTGTGGGCTCATCATATGTTTACCGTGGGCATGGATGTCGATACGCGAGCTTATTTTACCTCTGCCACTATAGTGATTGCAGTTCCCACAGGGATTAAGATTTTCAGTTGGTTAGCTACATTGCATGGGGCTCAATTGGTAATGAGACCTGCTATAATGTGGACTATAGGGTTTTTATTTTTGTTTACTATCGGGGGGTTAACGGGCGTGGTATTGGCTAATTCTTCAGTGGATATTGTTCTTCACGATACGTACTATGTTGTTGCCCACTTCCATTATGTCTTGTCTATAGGGGCCGTATTTGCAATTATGGCGGGGTTTATTCAGTGGTACCCATTGTTTTCAGGGCTTGTGATGAATGAAAAGATACTAAAGGTTCAGTTTATGATTATATTTGTAGGAGTAAACATAACCTTTTTCCCCCAACATTTCCTAGGGTTAGCCGGAATGCCTCGTCGGTACTCAGATTACCCTGATGCTTACGCTTGTTGGAATATTGTTTCATCGCTAGGTTCTACAATTTCTTTGGTAGGGATTTTGATGTTCTTGCTTATTGTATGGGAGAGAATGGTTGTGAATCGAGAGGTTCTGTTTTCTTCTAATCTTTCAAGTTTCTTGGAGTGGTACCAAAACTATCCTCCAGCTGAACATAGTTATTCGGAGCTTGCTTGTGTCAATAGTTAGGTGTTTCTAATGTGGCAGAGTAGTGCAATGGATTTAAGCTCCGTAAATAGGGTGAGATAACTTTCTTTAGAAATGGCTTTATGATCAGATTTAGGATTCCAGAACAGAGCTGCCCCGTTGATAGAACAATTGATTTTCTTCCATGACCATACCCTGTTTATTTTATTAATGATCACGGTCATGATTGGCTATATTTTAGGTTCTTTAATATTAAATAGGTATCTGAATCGGTTTTTGCTCGAAGGTCAATCGATCGAAGTAGTGTGAACTATAATTCCTGCAATGATTTTGTTGTTCGTTGCTTTTCCTTCATTACGGTTGCTTTATTTGTTGGACGAGGTGAGAGGGCCGTCTTTGACTTTAAAGGTTGTTGGGCACCAGTGGTATTGAAGCTACGAGTACACAGATTTTGCGGATATCGAGTTTGACTCTTTCATAGTCCCATCTATAGATCTGGGGTTGGAGGGGTTTCGTCTTTTGGACGTAGACAATAATACTGTAGTGCCTGTAAATTCGCAGGTTCGAGTATTAGTAACAGCGGCAGACGTAATCCATTCTTGAGCGGTGCCAGCGATGGGAGTTAAGATTGATGCCACCCCTGGTCGGTTAAACCAAACAAGATTTTTCGCTAATCGAGCGGGGGTGTTTTACGGGCAGTGTTCAGAGATTTGTGGGGCTAACCATAGATTTATACCTATCGCAATTGAAAGAACTTCCTTAGAGTCATTCGTTAGTTGGTTGCGGTCACACTGCTAGCGTTAAGTGGCTGAGTTTAAGCTCTGGTCTCTTAAACCATGATACAGTAGAGTCTTTCTATTCTTAACGAGAAGAAATTGATTAAACTATAATATTAATATGTCATGTTAAAATTGCTAGTCTGAATCTAGTATTTCTTTGTGCCTCAAATAGCTCCATTAAGATGAAGAGTGCTGTTTATGTTTTTTGTGGTTGTCTACGGGTTGTTCACTGTGGTTACGTTTTATTACTCAGACGTTAGGAACGAGAGAGTCGCAATAGGGGGGCTTGACCAGGAGGGTTCTTTAAGTTGAAAATGATAGTTAATCTTTTTAGAGTGTTTGACCCCTCAACAACTTGGAACGGGCTTTCTTTGAATTGGGTGAGAACTTTTTTAGGGGTGCTGTTGATGCCTCTTATGTTCTGGTTTCACCCCTCACGAAGTTTGTATTTGTGGAAAACTATTATTTCTAGGTTGCATCAAGAGTTTAAAGTGCTTACTGGGCCTTCTACTGGATCTTTAGGGGCTACCTTGGTGTTTGTGGCTCTTTTCTCTATGATTTTATTCAATAATTCGTTAGGGCTATTCCCCCATATTTTTACAAGCACAAGACATTTGGCCCTTACGTTGTCTTTAGCTCTCCCTTTGTGAGTAGGGTTTATGCTTTATGGGTGGATTAATTACACTTTCCACATGTTTTCTCATCTTGTGCCTCAAGGTACACCGTCGGTTTTGACGCCATTCATAGTGTGTATTGAAACGGTGAGAAACCTTATTCGTCCAGGGACTTTAGCAGTTCGATTGGCCGCTAACATAATTGCCGGACATTTACTTTTAACACTTTTGGGGAATATAGGGCCTTCAGTAGGGGGCATTGTAGTAGGGGGGCTCTTAGGTCTTCAAGTAGCCCTTCTAACGTTGGAGGCTGCAGTTGCAGTGATTCAATCCTATGTGTTTGCAGTGCTAAGAACTCTTTACTCTAGAGAAGTAAGTTAGGAGTTTTGTCTATGTCAACTAGCTGAAACCACCCTTTTCATTTGATCACAGCGAGACCCTGGCCGTTGACTGGGGCTGTGGGGGCCTTAGTAACTGTAGGTGGGATAGTAAAATGATTCCATCAGTTTTCTGCTAGTATATTACTTACTGGCGGGCTTATTTTAGTAGCGACAATAATTCAATGGTGGCGAGATGTGGTACGAGAAGGAACTTTACAGGGGTGCCATACTCTTAAGGTGGTCAATGGGCTACGGTGAGGGATAGTCTTATTTATTGTCTCTGAAGTATTTTTTTTTATTTCTTTTTTTTGAGCTTTTTTTCATAGTAGTCTGTCTCCCACAATCGACTTAGGATCGTTATGACCGCCTGTAGGGGTGGAACCCTTTAATCCTCTGCAAATTCCTTTACTGAATACCGCTATCTTATTAGCTTCGGGGGTTACCGTTACCTGGGCCCATCACGGGCTTATGGGGAACAATTACACTCAGGCTTTCCAAGGTCTTTTTATTACCGTAGTGCTAGGGGTGTACTTTACGGCGCTTCAAGCGTATGAATATTTGGAGGCTTCCTTTACTATTGCGGATTCCGTGTACGGGTCTACTTTCTTTGTAGCTACTGGGTTTCATGGGATTCATGTAATTATTGGTTCAACATTCTTACTTGTGTGCTTGGCACGATTGGCAGAACGTCATTTTTCATCGTTTCATCATTTTGGGTTCGAGGCGGCTGCGTGATATTGGCATTTTGTGGATGTAGTGTGACTTTTCCTTTATTTATCCATTTACTGATGGGGGGGCTAAAGATCTAGCGCGGTTTAATTAGTATAATAGTATTTTAAACTTCCAATTTAAAGGTCTTGTAAGAGGTTAAATAATGTTTCTGATTCAGTTCCTTACGGTGACAGTTCTAGTGATCGCCTTTGCGATAGTAGCGGTTGCACTGGTGATTTCTAGGAAGATGGTGTTTGAACGCGAAAAAATAACGTCCTTCGAGTGTGGGTTTGATCCTTACAGAACACCCCGTCTGCCGTTTTCGTTACGATTTTTCCTAATTGCTGTAATTTTTTTAGTCTTCGATATTGAGATTGCTCTTTTGCTGCCTCTTATTATCTTGTTAGAGCATGCTAGGGTTCTAACTTGTGTAGTTACAGGGTCAATTTTCTTGGCAGTCTTAATCGGGGGGTTGTACCATGAATGAGCCCAGGGGGCCCTGTATTGGACAGATTAGAAGGGCTGTAGTTTAGGTAAGAACAGTTGCTTTGCGTGCAGAAGGGGCTGCAAGGGCTTGCCCTGTTAACTTCTTAACTAAAGCCAAAGGAGAGGCCCGTCATTGTTAATGACGAGATTGAAGAGTTTCTAGTTGAGGTTGGTTTCTAGTAGTTTAACAAAAACCTTACTTTTTCGTGGTGATAATAAATTTAGATTTCTAGGAAAAAATGAAGTGTAGATTCACAGCTAGTTTCGACCTAGTAGTTGATTTTTGATAATCCTTTTTTAAAACCTTAAAACAAGAGAGCTGCTAACTTTCTTTTAGTGGTTTAATTCCATTAGGTTTTTGTTAAACTACTAGAAACCAACCTCAACTAGAAACTCTTCAATCTCGTCATTAACAATGACGGGCCTCTCCTTTGGCTTTAGTTAAGAAGTTAACAGGGCAAGCCCTTGCAGCCCCTTCTGCACGCAAAGCAACTGTGGTGGCCCTATTTGTTGTCGAACGGGTATAGTTGTTGAGATAGTTTAAGTTAAAATATGATATTGAAGATATCAAGATATTCGATTATTTTTCTTAACGTTATACCCGTTCGACAACAAATAGGGCCACCGTAAGGCATCCTCACACGACAAGCATAATAAATAAGAACTTTAAAGAGTTTATCTGCCAGGCTTCCATACGCTTTCTGGCTAGAACAAACGTGTAGAAGCCGCCCTGAGGGCCTAAGACCTCTCTTCAGCCTTGGTCGCAAGAGGTAAATATTTCAGCGCCTGTCTTCAACGGAAAAAAAATTAACCCATGTGTTCTCAACGAAGGTATAAATCATATCCCTCCACTAAAACTGGTTAATCCATAAAGGCCCCTCGCACCCGATCAAGCTTTTGTTTTTACAAATCTAAGGTTTGTGAGTGTCCCTAGCATGGCCCCCGCCATAGTAACCTGGATCACGGAAGTCCTCATAGAGAGAGGAAGGACCACAGACTCTGTGGAGGAAAACATCCATAATAAACCCGCCCCCCCTACTACAGCTATAGAAGAAAGAATTATTATCGGGTAGACTATCCCCCAGTCCTCTTCCCCCCACATAACGGCTCTTCTTTCCTTTACCACTCCTCTTATACTGTACCTCACTAAACGCACGGTGTATCTGACGGTAAGCCCTGTAGACACAAGATACAACCCCGCCATAAAAAGATTTAGGTCACTAGACAGAGCCTTCTCTAAGATTAAATCCTTGGAGTAAAATCCGGCTAAGAACGGCAACCCACACAAGGAAAAGTTTGATAAAACAAAACAAGCGGAAGAGACAGGCATCTGTCCAGAGATTCCTCCCATCAACCGAATATCCTGAGAATCGCTAAGGTTGTGAATTATTCTACCAGCACATATAAACAAAAGGGCTTTAAATAAAGCGTGTGTTAATAGGTGAAAATAGGCTAATTTACTGAACCCTAAACATAAAATTACTACTATAAACCCCAACTGGCTTAAAGTGGATAAAGCAATAATTTTCTTTAAATCTATCTCGTAGTTGGCCCCCAACCCGGCCATAAACATGGTCAACCCTGATATAACTAATAAGATCGAAACTGTGTGCCCTCTGTACACTAGCGCCTTTCTAAACCGTACTAAAAGAAAGACCCCCGCCGTTACAAGGGTAGAAGAATGAACAAGTGACGACACAGGTGTGGGAGCTGCTATAGCAGCGGGGAGCCAAGACGAAAAGGGGATTTGGGCTCTCCTTGTTATAGCCGCAACTACAATAAACACTCTAATAACTTGCATAACAGGGTCCCACTCTGAAATTTTTACAATGCTAATAAAATTCCACTCCCCGTAGCTAAATATCCAAGCAATCGCCATAAGAATCATTACATCCCCTACCCGGTTAGACAAAGCCGTTAACATCCCAGCATTAAACGATTTCGATCTTTGATAGTAAATAACCAAGCAATACGAAACTAACCCCAATCCGTCCCATCCTAAGAGGATTCTAATCATGTTAGGTCTGATGATTAAAAACCCTATAGATAAAACAAAAAGTCTTACAATGTAGATAAAACGATTAATGTCCTTGTCGCCCCCCATATAGGCACCTCTGTAAATCATCACAAGTCCAGAAATAAGTATCACAACTCTCATAAATAAAATCCCTATCCAGTCCGCAATTACCGAGTACACTACAGGGGATGAGTTTAACGTCACCATCTCTCATTCGCACACCATTATCCAATCAAGACGAATTATCGACAACCCCCACACAAACATAAGAGGTCTCAAAAACATAAATAAGGCCCCCGATACTAAGTACAACCTTTTGTCCCCCATAACTCAAGGCCCTAGAAGTTGCCTCCTTGACACCACAAATCAAAATTTTACGATAAACTACTTGAGTAACTTCATAAAAAACAAATCTCCCCCCTCAGGATCAAAAAATTTAGCGGAATTCAATGTAAAGACATAAGCAAAAACTCTCGTACAGTACCCCCAGAAAATGCGTACGACCCAGTGTAAACATTTCCATGTTGGCTCTTAGAGTAAAAATACAATCTGTAAGCAGCCCCCAAAAACGATGCTGCTATCAGCCCAATTATACTGCAATGAGCCCAACCGACAACCGCGTTTAATAGGCTAATCTCCCCCAGAAGATTCAACGAAGGAGGCGCGGCCATGTTTCTAGCACTCAGCATAAACCACCATAGAGCCATTCTAGGTATAAAGTTCACTAACCCCCGGTTAACGAGAAGACTCCGACTCCCTGTACGCTCGTAAATAATGTTTACTAAACAAAAAAGACCCGAGGAACACAGTCCGTGGGCCACTATAATTGCCACCCCCCCAGAAAACCCCCAAGATCTCAAAGTTATAATCCCTCTCAGTATAAGTCCTATATGAACCACTGACGAATAGGCCACCAAGCTTTTAAGGTCAGTTTGACGTAAACAAACTAAGCTTACTAAGACACCTCCAACTAATCTTACTCTGACTCACACAAAATTAACTTTCAACCCCACATTTGAAACAACCCCCAAGACCCGCATAAGACCGTACCCCCCTAATTTAAGCAGAACCCCTGCTAAAATCATTGACCCCGAAACAGGCGCCTCCACATGCGCCTTAGGCAACCACAAATGAACTAAAAACATAGGTATTTTTACTATAAACGCTGTGATCAGCCCTATGTACAAAAAAATTCTACTAAACTTGCACCCTCACATCAAACAAAATCTTATTCTGTTTAAGATCTTATAAATACTAACAACACTCACTAACAAAGGCATAGAAGCCACCAGTGTGTAAAAAATCAGGTACACACCCGCTTGGACTCGCTCGGGTTGGTACCCCCACCCTAGAATCAACAATAAAGTAGGGATCAGTCTTCCTTCGAAAAAAAAATAAAATCTCAACATGTTCAAACTTCTAAAAGCCCCTACTAACAACACAAGCAAAGCCACTACTAGTGTCATAAACATAGATCTATAAAATCCTGACCGTAGAACTCCTTCACTAGCCAAAACTATAAGTCTACAGATCCAAAATCTCAAGACAATCAAAATGAAGGCAAGACCATCTCAACCAAAATGGTATCTCAAATTAGACCACCCCCCATAAATATTGATTTGGGCAAGAACCGCCCCTCTAATAATTAGTAAATAAACTTGCAACACCCACCAATTTTTTCCTGAACGTCTTACAAATAGTAAAAAGAAAACCGGTACAAGTATTTTTATCATATTAATTAATAATATTGAAACTCTGAAAGTAATCATTCCCATGCGTGCGCACTACGGACACTATAATCGTAAGGCCCACGGATCTCTCACACACAGATAAGGTTAAGAATGTCATACTTATAAAAAGTTCAATATTTGTAGCCCCAAGCGTACATGAAACTAGAGAAAAAACCCCTAACATAATCAGTTCCAAACTCATTAACGTCACAAGTAAATGCCTATGGTTGAATGCAAAAACTAACCCCCCACCCAACACTAGACACGCCCCTGAAACAATTACGACTTTCGCCATAAGAAGTGTTTTTGTAGTTTAAAAAAAACTTTAGTCTTGTAAACTAAAACTAGGTCCAACCTCTAAAACATCAGAAAGAGAAGTCTCCACCTTTAACCCCCAAAATTAACGTTCTAATAGTAAACTACTTTCTGTAATTTCTACAATTATTCTTTTCTCTCTCACGGTGTACACCACTCTTGCTTTTATCGCAGCTTCTCACCCTCTGAGTCTTGGTCTCATTTTAGCCACCCAAACCCTACTGATCGCTATACTTTTAGGAGTTCTAAACTCATTCTTTTGATTCTCCTACATCCTCTTCCTTGTTTACATTGGAGGGATCCTAGTTCTGTTCATGTACATAGCAAGATTGGCAAGAAACGAATTATTTAGCTTTCCTATCACTAATATTATCCTTTCAGCCCCTCTCATTCTATTAATGTGATTTCTAAGCGAAACTTACAGAATTTATACAGAATTTCTCAAACCCTTACTAACTCAAGTTCCAGCCCTTACAACTGAATTTATGGGCTCTTTGGAAAAAATGTACTCTTCTCCTTCTTTCGTTTTAACTTTAATATTAGCCTTCTATCTTCTAACCGCCTTAGTAGCAGTGGTGAAAATCTCAGCCTTATCTGAAGGTCCCTTGCGTTCTAATTATGTTCAAATCATTGATAAAAACTCACCCCCTAATCAAAATCGCTAACAGAGCTTTCATTGACCTCCCCACACCGTCTAACATTTCAGCCTGATGAAATTTTGGTTCACTTCTAGGCCTATGCCTCATCATCCAAATCTCCACAGGCCTTTTTCTGTCTATACATTACAACGCCTGTATCGATCTCGCTTTCTCCAGAGTTATCCATATCTGCCGAGACGTAAACTACGGCTGACTCCTACGTACCTTGCACGCTAACGGAGCCTCTATATTTTTTGTGTGCCTTTACATCCATATCGGGCGAGGAATCTACTATGGCTCTTACAAATTTATTACTACATGATACGTAGGCGTAATCATTTTTTTTATAGTTATAGCTACTTCTTTCCTAGGCTATGTGCTTCCATGGGGACAAATATCTTTCTGGGGGGCCACAGTAATCACTAATCTTCTTTCTGCAATTCCTTATATCGGAACCCAAACAGTACAATGAATCTGAGGAGGGTTCGCTGTCGACAACGCCACTCTCACACGATTTTTCTCCCTTCATTTTATTCTTCCCTTTATTGTTTCTGCTTTGGTTCTTGTCCATCTCTTATTCCTCCATCAAACCGGGTCAAACAACCCCTTAGGTATGACAAGAAACGTTGATAAAATCCCTTTCCACCCCTATTACACCTTCAAGGACCTTGTCGGGTTCGCTGCTTTAATCATAGGTCTTACTTTCTTATCTTTAGCTGCTCCCTACATTCTGGGAGATCCCGACAACTTCACTCCTGCAAATCCCTTGGTAACCCCTGTTCATATTCAACCCGAATGGTATTTTCTCTTCGCGTACGCTATTCTCCGGTCCATCCCCAATAAACTAGGAGGGGTGATCGCCTTGGCATCCTCAATTGCTATCCTTTTTGTCCTCCCATTCACAAACAACCAAAAATCTAATTCCCTCTCCTTTTACCCTATCAATCAAATAATATTTTGATTCATAGTAGTAACTGTAGTTCTCCTCACATGAATTGGGGCACGCCCTGTTGAGTACCCCTACATTATTACAGGACAAATTTTAACCCTTGTATATTTTATGTACTTTGTTCTAAACCCCCTAATCCTAATTTGATGAGACTGAATAACTCATTGATTAAATAGTTTAAGAAAAACTCATGTCTTGAAAACATGTAATAGGTGTTTGATTCACCTTTTAGTTTACCATCTCTTAAAATCTTACACTTAGGTTTCTCTTAATCCCTTCGTCATAAAATCCCACCTCTCGCATCCTGGCATCACTAAAGTAACCTTTATATCACTAAAATTCTGACACGTCCTGCCATCTTCACACCAACCTATCACTATTCTCATTAATTCATCTTAATTAAATACCCTTCAATACACAACCGCCCGTTCCGTAAATAACCATGATTCCAGGGCCAACTAAGAATGCACAAAGCCTAAAACTAGACCGCTCAACCCTCGCAACACAGTAACCTGTTTCAATAATGATTTTCGTATCCCCAACTGCTAGCCAAAGGAAAGACTCTGCAACAGATTCAATCAATTAACCGCCTCAACTGCGGTCTACCAATTAATAAACACCGGAACCTCACTAATACAATCTGCCACTTACCGGGCCTCAGGGAAACAAGTCACCAAACCATTTTTGTTCCCTACCGGGAAAAATCTACTCTATAAACACATCCCCCCCACCTCCCGACAAAGAGCCGACTCAATGTTTTTCTGAAACTTCTCTCACGGCTAGCCCACAGTTTAACAAACTCTAATAAAACAGCTCGTTCTAAGAATGTCAAACACACACGCACGCACCCACGTCTAGAGCATAAGCTACTAAAATTTATCCATCTACACTTGCTTGTTACTACCGTTCTCCTAACCTTTAACAGAAAATTGATTATTCTAAACGTCAACTTTCTTTAGCCTCACAACCTTCACAACTAACAACTATAAATCTTTCAACCTCGATTACAACTCATTCTTGCATCAAAGTACGCCGTCTAACTTTAAGCCGTAACAGATTTTCAACAGCCACCCTTACCTTAAAGCTGTCATTCACACAACCTCCAACAAACTCAGACTTCGCAGTCAGCCTACAACTACGCCACCGATTGTATTCTTCTACACTTGGCCTTGCCTAAACAACGGACTCTGTCACCCAAACCTTACAAGTTAGGAGAAAACCAACCAATTGAAATAAAACCCTTTCTACCAGCAGTTTCTCTTCTACACACCTCAAACTTATGGATCCAAAGTTATCAGCTAACCGCTGAGCCCCAGTCACATTGTTCTGTTCACCGACACCACAAACCGTAACCTCTGGATCTCAGCATCTACTGTTCTAACTCGTTAGCCACTACCAATTTGACTATTAAAATTCCAAACATGGTCTAGACACAAAACTTACTAAACTTACTGTTCCTCTACTCTTGTACGCATCGAGTTTAATCAAGTCTGCACTCGCCATACTATATATATACGCTACCTCTAGTTTTGCTCTACCAACGCACTTACCTCTCAGCCTCACATTTTCAGCAACAACCCTCTTAACCAACCTTGCCTAATTGCTGCCAACAGTATACCGTTAAAGACAGTTCAATCTCCAAATTCACTGACATATTTAACAAACTTCCTACTAGTGTATTCAGCTGCTTCTAGTTTCTAACCAAGATACACTACCTTCTAACGGAACCGACGCTACTAAACTTTGCTTGTCTAGAACTTAAAACTGTAGCTTAACCTCGGCAGACACTAAGTCTAACCTTAAATTCGCAACCAATTTATGCTACCGCCTGACCAAACTACTAGCCCGTCAACCAAATGCATGGTGGCCTCGACCCTCTTACATCCAATGCCATCGAGCCCAGTCATAAACCTCCAACCACACCTCTCCTCAAATTTCGACGTCAGAACGCTTCAAACCCAATCTCTGATTCAGCCAACCCAGTTTGTAGACTTCTTTTCCAAACCATTCTAGCTAAACTGAATAGTCTTCATCGTCCTACCCTTGCAAGTACGGCTAGTCTTAGATTTTTGTCATTTATCGTGTTTACCCCTCAATCGATAAACTCTACCCCTACGAACCGAAGTTTACCTCATAGCTCGATAGGCCAAACTCGACTGTATCATCCTCTCTAACCTTTGCTCAATCAAACTAATCTTACGTCAATATATTCCAACGTCTGCAAAACAACTCAATTAGTAGCCCCTACCCTACTAGCTGAATTCAATTACACTTCAACTTACTCTATCCTTCATTCAACATTCACCAACCTAACTCTTTGCCTTGCCGGCAACAGTCAATAGGTATAGTCTGGAAACTCAAAGCTTGCTAAACAACCAACCCATCAATAACCTACCTCCACTTAAGCCTATCCTGATCTACCACTTTTCCCTATTCAAACATGCACAACCAACTTTCTTAGATGAATATCTGTAGATTCTAGTATCTGCAAAACAACTCAATTAGTAACCTACCCTACTAGCTGTATTCAGTTACCACTTACTCTTTCTTTAACCTACTCACACGCAACGTTCACCAATCTAACTCTTAATCTTTATCTAATAACAGTCAATAAATATAACCTGGGAACTCAAGGCTTGTAAACAACCAAACGCAATCAATAGCTTACCACTCCGCTTAAATCTACCAACCACCTTTCTCTATTCTAAACGTGCTTAAGACCAACTTTCTTCGATGGATATCTGTAGATTCTAGTATCTGCAAAACAACTCAATTAGTAGCCCCTACCCTACTAGCTGAATCAGTTACACTTACTCTTTCTCTAACCTACTCACACGCAACGTTCAAATCTAACTCTTAACCTTTATCTAACAACAGTCAATAGGAATAACCTGGGAACCCAAGGCTTGTAAACAAACAAACGCAATCAATAGCTTACCACTCCGCTTGAATCTACCAACCACCTTTTCTATATTCTAAACATGCTTAAGACCATCTTTCTTCGATGGATATCTGTAGATTCTAGTATCTGCAAAACAACTCAATTAGTAGCCCCTACCCTACTAGCTGAATCAGTTACACTTACTCTTTCTCTAACCTACTCACACGCAACGTTCACCAATCTAACTCTTAATCTTTATCTAATAACAGTCAATAAATATAACCTGGAAACTCAAGACTTGTAACGAACAAACACAATCGGTAGCTTTCCCACTAATTGAATCTGTCTGCCTAAAACTTCATGCGTTAACCACACTACTCACACACAGACTTAACAGATACAACAACCTTAACAATTGCGCCCAACCCTCTTAACCTCCATGCTTTTACCTAAGGTCTTCAATGACTTACCCTGCAACTCCGCAGGTGTCCAGACCCAAATTCATAAACGTCATGAATCTTTTTCAAACGTGATTTATTCTTCTCCCTGACTAAAACTTATGGTTCACCCCCTTCCAACACAAGACCCCAAACCTTTTAAATCAACCTTCACAAACAAATTACAGTAAATGATCTATTTCTAATCTAACGCCACACTCAAAAAGACTTTCAGACCAATCATGAACACAAAAAAATTCAAAACCACAGGTAAAAATCCTAACCAACACATTTGCATAAGCCTGTCATACCGAAACCGAGGCAACGTTCCACGAACTCACACGAATGTAAAGGCCACAACCATAAATTTCAGAAGAACCAACGAATTCGCTTCCCCCCCTAAAAAAATATACACAAAAAGTAGTCTCATAAACAAAATCATTGAATATTCCGCTATAAAAATCAAAGCAAACCCTACTCTTCTGTATTCCACATTAAACCCTGACACTAACTCCGATTCCCCCTCTGCCAAATCAAACGGTGTACGATTAGTCTCTGCCAAGCTCGAAATAAATCACATACAAGCTAAAGGAACAACTAAGAATACAAATCACGCAAGCATCTGGAAAGAGTGAAGAACCCCCAAATTCAATCTCCCCACCATTAGCAAAATCACCATAAGAATCAAAGCTAGTCTCACCTCATAAGAAATAGTTTGAGCCATTGCACGAACCCCCCCTAACAACGAATACGAAGAATTAGAGGATCAGCCTGCAATCATTAAAGTATACACACCCAGTCTTAAACAACTTAATAGAAATAAAGAGCCCAACCTTAGTTCCATCGACAAAAACCACCCAGAAAACACGAATCAAGAAACCAATCTGAGCAATAACGATGCAACAGGTGCATAGTAATAAGGTAAAAAGTTTGAAACTAAAGGTATGGATTGTTCCTTAGAAAAAAGTTTCACTGCGTCTCTAAACGGTTGAAGAAGCCCCATAAACCCCACTTTATTAGGTCCTTTCCGAATTTGAATGTACCCTAAGATTTTTCGTTCTAGTAAGGTTAAAAAAGCTACACCTACTAAGACCCCTAAAATTAACACTACAATTCTTAAAACAGATAGAGTATAATCTATAAAAATCATTGTTGGCTATAATTATAAAATCATTTATTTAGATTCTAAATCTAACGCACTTGTCTGCCAAACCAACCTTTCGCCTCTCTTTAAGTAATTTACCCAACATATTGGTCCTTTCGTACTGAATCGTTGTTATATTAAAAAGATAGAAACCAACCTGGCTCACGCCGGTCTGAACTCAGATCATGTAAGATTTTAAAAGTCGAACAGACTTAATCTTTCAAGCTTCTACACCCAAAATTTATCTTAATCCAACATCGAGGTCGCAACCCCCCTTATCGATTCGAGCTCTCAAAGAAGATTACGCTGTTATCCCTAAGGTATCTTGATCTATTAATCACTCATAGTGGCTCATTAACTCATCTATCAATGTTCAAAAAATAGAAAAGTTACTCAACTTTTTCCTGTCACCCCAACATAATAATATTTAATTTTAGCGTTATTCTCTTAAGCTAAAACCACAATTATAAAGATCTATAGGGTCTTATCGTCTTTTTTATCTATTTTAGCTTTCTTACTAAAAAATTAAATTCAATGCATAATTCCAAGACAGTCCTTCCTTCGTTCAATCTTTCATCCCAGTTCCCAATTAAGAAACTAATGATTATGCTACCTTTGTACGGTCAAAATACCGCAGCCATTTAAACCTCATAGGGCAGATTATATTTCCTGTCAATCTCAAAAAACAATGTTTTTGATAAACATTCGAGAAAGAATTTGCCGAGTTCCTAAAAATTAATTTTCACGTAATAAATTTTCTCTTTCATCCTTTACTAATTAAATCATTAAAACTGTCCATTCATTATTACAGAACAGTCCTTGGTATAAACTTAAACAAAAAAAAATTAAATTTCACAAAGACTAATTTATAACAAACTTATTAATAAACTCACTTTTAAAGCTTACAAAATCCTTTACTTAATTAACCAGTTTTAAAAAAAGAGTGAGAGCTAATCCCCTCACTCTCTAGGTGGAAACTACGCCCATGTTAAAAATACAAGAACACAAATATCACCCTGAATTAAATTCAATTCCCAAGGAACCAGATATCTTTGAAATCGCCTAGCATTTCACCCCTATCTAAAGATTCAGAATAAGTATGCAACCGTAACTCTTCTATAGATAGCTCTTTCAAATTCGGGACAATTATATACATATTGTTTTTAGATCTACCCTGATACAAAAGGTACATTTACTAAAACTACTTCTCTTTTATTTTTTCTTCTTCATCTTTCCTTCACAGTACTAGTACCCTATAGGCTACAATTTATTTCCCGTACTCAAAAATGTCACAACAATATTTTGAATAAACCACATGAAACGTAACAACTATAAACCGCCAAGACCTCTCTATCAAAACATTTGAATCGCACAAACCCTTCTCATTGTAAAAGAGAGACTCATCTAAAGCTTTATTTTGACTTTCCAGACACACCTTCCGGTACGTCTACTATGTTACGACTTATCTCACTTTATGAGAGCGACGGGCGATATGTACATTTTTCAGAGCCTTACTCAAGATATTTCTTTTAAAATCTTTACTTTCAAATCCACCTTAAAATATTTTTACAAATACTCGAGCGTGTAATTCTTAAACAAAATTGTAACCCATTCTCTCTTAGGTATAAGCTGCACCTTGATCTGTCGTCTGTCTACGATAGCTTACAGAACTTTACATTTTCAAATAACTTCTTATGACGACGGTATACAAACTAACCCCAAGCACATTCCTCGTGGAATATCGTTTAAGGAACAGGTTCCTCTGAATGGTCTAAAAAACCGTCAAGTTCTTTAAATTTAAAGGTCGTAACTATTAATACTCTTGTCTTTAATAACGTTACTTTATAATAGGGTATCTAATCCTAGTTTAATTTCGGTAATCTTCTAGTTTTGCCCAACTTTCCATGTTTTAGATTCAGATTCTACCCCAAAAACTAAAGTTTAGGAAAATCGCTCACGAAAACTAACACAAGAAATAAAATAACTCTGATCTCGCGTTTAACCGCGACGGCTGGCACGCTCTTAATCGATCATACTAAAATCACTGAATCAAACTTTCATCAATATCCAATATTAAACACTGCTAGTACTCTTTTAGAAACATTCAATACATATGACTATTTTTCAAAAAACTATTTCTTAGCCAGAACTAAACTTTATACGACAATAGAAGTGTTATGGCCTCCTCCGTTTAACATTCAATAAATAAAAATTGAATACATTTCCTGTATGTTCAGCTTAATCTACCCCAAGCAAAAATATAGATTTTCTTAGCCCAATGCCTCATTACACTGTCGTAAGGAAAGTTACGTTTTCCAAAAGGTTAGAATCAACCCCCCTAAAACTGTTAAACTCAAAAATGAGAGTAATCTGTATTCTTAGACATTCACGCAATTCCCGTAAACCTATGAACACGTTACTTTCCAAATAGGCCAACCCTACCTGGCAAAATTCCTATCCCTGTAACTTAAATAATCTAATAAATCTTAAATTTCACTTAGGGAAATTCAAGCACAAGCAAAATCCTTCTTAACCTAACTAAATAGCAAGAAAAAAATACAAATTATCAAAATAAGCGTATATATATATATATATATATATATAAATATATATATATATATATATATATATATATATTCATATGTACATATATATGTATATGTACATATACATATATATATACATTAAAATATACACTACCTGTCTATATTATAGATATATATATATATATACATGTCCCATAAACATTAATTATTTTTATAAATAATAATTTAAAAAAAAAAAAACTCCTACCCTATTAAATATCTATATATATATATATATACTATATTTATATAAATGTATACATAGTTAGGTTGCGATTTTGGAGGCCTTTTTTTATGTTTTTTTAGGGTTCAGTCGTCCAGTTAATTTCT